ATAGTTACGACATACTACTAAAAAATATTCGATTTGAAGATGTTCTATTTTTCTATAGAAATGTATTCGCTCAATAAAAGTTCTAAAAGAAGTTAATCGTAAATAAGAGGATTGTTTACGAATAAGCACTAATAAAATTTCCCACTCAAATACATAAGAATTATATAGGAACCAAAATAATCTTTTATTTTCTTTCGAAAAAACATAAATAGATTTCTTCTGAGTAATGGGGAGATTATTCCAATTATGGTATTCGTGAAGAAAGAATTGCAATAAGTGTAAAAAGGGAACATCTTGAATCCCGCACTGAAGGATTTGAACCAAGATTTCCATATGGATGGGATGAGGTATTAGTATATCTAAAACATAATTTAAATGCAATAATTTGTCCTCTAAAAAAGGAAAAATTGAATGAATTGATCGTAAATTATGATATTTTGGTATTTCTTTTTTTTCTAAATAAGATACTAATCGCAAGGAAAATGGAATTTCCACAATAATTGCAAAACTTTCTGATATAATTTGAGAATAAAAATGAGAATAAAAAAAAATGTTGTGAGTGTGACCAATAAAAAAATTTTGGTTAGAATAATTAACCGAAGAAATCAAAGAATTCTTTTGATAGATTCGAGTAATTAAACGTTTTACAAGTGATAAACTAGATTTATTATCATAACCAAAAACTTCTATGGGTTCATAAAAAATCAAACCATTTAAACCATGATCATGAGCAAGTGCATAAATATACTCCTGAAAGAGTAACGGATATAGGAAATATTGTTGCCAAGATCTACCTTTTTCTAAATATTCTTGTAATTCTTCCATTGACTTCAATTTCTACTTGAACCAGAAACAATAGGTATTTCTTGTATTATCAAATTATACATAGTGCAATACGGTCAGAACAGAGTATGTATCATGTATGAAAAAAATATATACCCCGGAAATACAGAGTCCAATCAACAGATCTTTTTCCTCTCCCCTTCTACTATCCAATAGGTTTATCTTCATTCTATTAAATAAATTATCAGAGGATAAAAAATCTTTTATTTTTGCAACCCGATCGCTCTTTTGACTTTGGAAATTTTTTTTTGTCAGTATACTGTTTCTTCTACACATTAGTTTCCAATCCATAATAGAAAATAGGTAGGATTTTTTTTTATTCTTAAAAAAAAGAATCAAAGGTCCATTTACAGGAGACCCCTTCCCCACATCAGGCACTAAGTTATTTTTAACGTTTAATTAGATCGGGAAATTATTCAAATTAAGAATAAAAGCTCGTTGCTTTTTTTTTTTACCAGAATTAGAGCCATAGAGCTCTATCCATTTATTCACTAGACCAAACTCTAACTGTGAATTTCTTAAAATAAAAAAAAAAATAAGAAAGAATATAATAAGAAATTATAAGAAAGAATATAATAAGAAATTCAAAAATGAAAATTCAATTCCATTTTTTCTTATTATTTTATTACGACATGCGGTTTTTTCCATCCATTACCTTTCAGGATCAGTCGTGGTCTTATAGACTCTACCAAAAGTCTGGACGAATTTGTTACTTCATTCAAATGTGTAAAAAACCATAATCGCACTTAAAAGCCGAGTACTCTACCATTGAGTTAGCAACCCAGATAAATATGTATATACAAGTGGAAAAAATGGAATTGAACTATACAACTACGTAAAAACATTGAATTTTGAATTCAAAAGAAATATAAAGGAAAGATTAGATGATCAATTAAACAAAATAGCAAAGTGGATTGGATTAAATTAAAGACAGATAAAAAAAATGTAAAAATTTACATTTAAAGATCGCCCCCTTTTTTTATAAAATGGAAAAAATTTTTGATTTTCGTTAAAAAAATATATCTTATATAACAAATAGTAAATTTGGCAAACCCATAATTTGAATGAAGTAAAGGAAAAACCCATAAATAAATAAGGATCGAAATAAACAGATCTATTTATCTACGATCGAATTATATTTGTTCGACACACCATTGTCAATATGAATACATTGTTGAGAAAAAAATGAAATAAAAAAAAAATTACATAAAATAAGGATTTGTGTTGGATTGGCACAACAATAAATATGGTAAATATAAAATATCATATAGAACAAGAAAAGAGCAATTGTGAGTAAATAGTTACCACACAAATTTATACTAGTTACCTTTCTTTTTTCTAATTTTTTTATTTATTTTATGAATTCTTTTAAAATAAAAATTCTGCTTTTCTTAAAATATCATGAACAGTTCCTGTAGGTTGAGCACCTTTTTCAAGGAAATAACGAATAGCAGGAACGTTTAAATAAGTTTTATTTTTCATTGGATCATAAAAACCCACCTTTCGAAGATCTCTTCCTTCTCGTCGGGATCGAACATCAATTGCAACGATTTGATAGATCGCTCATTGGGATAGATATAGATAAATAACCCCCCCTAGAAACGTATAAGAGGTTTTCTCCTCATACGGCTCGAGAAAAAATGATTCTAATATTTCTGTATATAATGTAAAATATATAAAAAAATTTATGACTTAGACTATGATTTAAGTTTTTCTGTTCTTACTTACATAAAAAAAGAAAAAAAAAAGAAATATCATTCGTACTCATAACTCAAGTTGGGTAATTCTGAAAAAGTCCGAAGGTAAATCCTTAGGCATTTCTTGAGTCGTCTCTAACCTCTTTTGTTTGTTTCGTCTCGAATCTTTTTTTAGTCTCCATCATTATACTAAAAATAAAATATTGACACAATTGAAAATAGTGTTTCCTTGTTCCGGAATTATTTTTCTTTACTTTTAAAAATCATTAGGTTTAGACATTACTTCGGTGATCCTTATCCCCTTTTTCAAAACGGCATCAACATACCTTTTGTTTTTTGTTATTTCCTTCTATGGAAAGATAATATGAACGATTTTTTCCCTTGAAATGTAATATAAAAAATGTTATTTATTTTATTTCAAACTTGTTGGGATTTGAATCCTGCAATTTAAAATTTGAATTTCGATATTGAGGATATACGTAACAAAGTAGTCTAATTTATTAATTGTTACTAACCCTAGATTCGCCCCCCCGATAAATGAATCAATACGTTTTGCTCGAGCTCCATCATGTACTATTCCTATTTACCAACCCAATACAAATTGGGTTCCTAATAGGAACAGAACAAACTATGTCGATTCAAGAGCATCTTCATTCCTATAGAAAATGGCGGATGTAAGAATCCACAGTGAATTATGTCCTTCATTCAAGTCGCACGTTGCTTTCTACCACATCGTTTTAAACGAAGTTTTACCATAACACTCCTCTCATTTTAAATTTTATTTTGAAACGTTATGCAATTGATTCAATATGGAATCATGAATAGTCATTGGCTCAATGATACAAAATATTTTTTATGTATGTATCTAGGGAAAGGTAAATAATTATCTGGAAAAAAGTCTTATATTATAAAGGATTTAAGTTATTTCGCCCCTCTATCCTATGGGGTGAAAGAAATTTCTAAAAAAGAAAAAAGAAAGGTGAACCCATTTCCTTAAATCTAATTAAAATCTTCAACAGATCGTTCGGGATGTTATGTTAAATTATGGAAAAAATTCTTCTCGAACAAATAAATTCTAAATCTAAAAAGACCGGCCCTATGGATTTTCCAATTCAGGAATAAAATCAGTTATTAACAAAATATAAGCTATTCCAATAACTCGAAAAAGTCATAAGTTTCTCTATATTTATAATATGGATTTTTCAAATTTCTTCGAGTACCCAGGTTCATTAAAAAAAGAATTTTTGTTTTCATGAGTATGAAATAGAAAAGGATCCTTTTTTCTCTTTCAATTCAGAATTCCATAATGAATTACATAATACAAGAAGTCAGATTTCATGGAAAAAAGAGTTTTCCTAAGTAACTTACTTCAATATGACTATTAAAATAGTAGTCTCTTAATGATATACCCAAAAATTGTTTTGAATTTAGAATTCAATAAAATATCTTTATTTCTACCCGTACACTCAATCGCATTTGTGAAAAACTAAATGAAAAAAGTTTTATTTTTATAGAAAAATCAGAACAAAAGGTGACACTATATCCAAGATTAAAGAAAAAAATTTCCAAACTTAAAGAGAAATTTGTTAAAGAGAAAAATCTTTCTTTTCTCATGTAGACGCTCTGGGACGGAAGGATTCGAACCTCCGAATAACGGGACCAAAACCCGTTGCCTTACCACTTGGCCACGCCCCATTTCGATTTCGAATTTCTCTTTGATACTAATAAAGACTAATATTGGTATTAGTTGTTCGTCAATCCCAATTCAAATATATATGAAATATATTACTGCTAGGATTCAACACATGAAAATATAGAAAAAAATGATTGATCATTCCATAAAATTAAATTAAGATATTGTATGAAACTAAAATTCCTTGTATTCTCATTTGAGAATGAAAGGGAAGATTTTTGATTTGAGAGCGTTCGAAGAACAAGAAGGTTTTTTGACCTACCTTTTTATTTTTCCCTCATAAAAAGAACTCAATCAAAATCTAATTTTCTAATCTATAAGAATGAAATGTTTGTTATGCTTAATATCTTTAGTTTAATCTGTATCTGTCTTAATTCTACCCTTTCTTCGAGTAGTTTTTTCTTCGGCAAATTGCCCGAGGCTTATGCCTTTTTCAATCCTATCGTAGATGTTATGCCTGTCATACCTGTACTATTTTTGCTCTTAGCCTTTGTTTGGCAAGCTGCTGTAAGTTTTCGATAAAATCTTTAATGCTCCGAAAAATTCATGATTTATACGAAACAAATTTTCTAAAAATTTATAAGATCTTATAAATTTTACATTATGAACCCTCCATTCGAAAATAGAAATTCTTGTTCTTGTATTATATTGAATAATCGCACGGTGATAAATTTTGATCAACTTATTTCCTCGTTCTGACCTTCCAGTAAACAAGGACTTTCTAAAGACCCCACAATACCAAATAATGGATATGACCAAAAATACCAAAAATTTTTGGTAATGAAGGAATCAGAATCTTGCTTTTCTTATTATTATTACATTACAAAAACAAAAAATTAGTAAAAATTATCTTTTTCAAGAAAGGACTTCATTTTCTTTTTGGTTTCTTTTTTGGGCACTATGTCAACATAGTGTATGTGATAAAAAATAGGCAATCTATTTCCCTTTTCAAAAAAAAATCTTGGAGATTGTGTAATGCTTACTCTCAAACTCTTTGTTTACACAGTAGTCATATTTTTTGTTTCTCTCTTCATCTTTGGATTCTTATCTAATGATCCGGGCCGTAATCCTGGACGTGAGGAATAAAAAAAAATATTTTGAAAGTCTGAAGCGATCGAGGGGAGCGGAGAGAGAGGGATTCGAACCCTCGGTACAAATAACTCGTACAACGGATTAGCAATCTGTCGCTTTAGTCCACTCAGCCATCTCTCCCAATTCAAATTGAAAATTTTTTATGTGGTGTGATAGGCGAAGTAAAAAAGATTTAAATTGAAAAACCTTACTTCCTTGATTTTCATTTTGTAAGAAAAGTCCATTCCCCCGGCCAGTACTTAACCAGGCCGGGTTATTACATTACTTCTGATGAATCAATCATTTCGTAGATCAAATGATTTCATTTTTTGTTTTTATTATATCAAATCAAAGATACTTGTTATTGAAGTTATTGAAGTAACAATAAAGACAATTTTTATCTCCATTCCAAGTGTAATTTCTTAGTATTAGTAATATAATACTATAGAATATAAAATATACTATAAAATATGAAAATGAAAGAATATTCAAATTAATAATTTTTTTTTTAGTTTAGTATTTATTAATTTAGTAGTAAGTAGTATTTTGAATTTTGAGTCTTTTTTCTCAATTTAGTTAATTATTTAACTGGAAAAAAGCACATACAGATATTAAATAATATAATATAAAAAATGAAATACACATATGTTATAACATATATAACATAACTCTTTTATTTGTTCAAGGGACATTGAATATTTAAGATCCAATTAATCCGAGTTCAAATTCAAAAATGGGTCAGTTGAAGGGAAAGTAAAAAAAAAAATGAGGAATTCGGCGTGGTTATAGCCCAGCTTCAATAATTCCTTCAATTTTGGACTGTCAGTAATGACTTATAACAAGTGAAAAATGATACTTTTTGCTTTATTCTAACTTTATTAGAATTTGGTTATTTTAAAAAACTTTCTGTACTTCGACTTCAAATACCCCTGGTCGGGGAGGATGAAGTGTCAACGCTCAAGTTTTAATGAGTCTGATGCTATTAAGATAGCATCTCATTCCTTTGTTCGACAAAAGGTATATTCCTATATAATAATGAATATGAAGCGGGTATAGTTTAGTGGTAAAAGTGTGATTCGTTCAATTAATAACTTAAAAAGTTAAGGGGTCTTTCGGGTTTTTCATATTCCCATCAAAAAAAAAACTTTATTTCCTAAAAAGAGTTTAATCCTTTTCCCCTCAATAGCATATTTGAGGAAAAATAGAAATTCTCACGATTTGTATCCAAAGTTCAATTGAAATTGAATAAAAGGGTTATAGAGTCACGAAGCATAATAAAAAAAAATTGGATCAAATCTTCCAATTAATAAATATAAGTAAAGGATCTATGGATGAAGATAAAAAACATAAGTGCATTTCCAATCGTAACTAGATCTTCAATTTTTGTCTTGTATAAGCTAAGATTAAAGCCAAATAGCTAGAAAATGGTAGTTTTGGTTTACTAGAACCATCAGCATATTATTTTAGCTCGGTGGAAACTAAATTTAATTCTTTTCCTCAGGATCCCTCGAGTGGAAATAGGGAACGAAGTAACTAGATTAGACGGATTTGGGATATATAGAATCCCCCTTCTCTAGCGGGATCATCTAGAAAGCGAGTGGCTTTGGGTGTCTTTAATAAGAAAAGCTGACATAGATGTTATGGATCTAATTTTTGTTTCTGGGAATACATCAATTTTCCATAAAGGAGCCGAATGAAACAAAATTTTCATGTTCGGTTTTGAATTAGAGACGTTAAGAATGATAAATTAACGTCGACTATAACCCCTAGCCTTCCAAGCTAACGATGCGGGTTCGATTCCCGCTACCCGCCCCATATTCCTTATTCTATATGCATCATCCATTCGAATATGCATTCTTTTTTTTTTTTTTTACCTAAAAAAATTTTCATTTATTTTTCTCAAAAAAAAAAAGATAAAGGGAGAATGCGAAAGAATGAAATAGGAATGAAAAGCGTCCATTGTCTAATGGATAGGACAGAGGTCTTCTAAACCTTTGGTATAGGTTCAAATCCTATTGGACGCAATTTTTTTCCATCTATTTAAAAAGTGGGGATACCAGGAAACCCCTTTTTTGAATGATTTGAATCAGAAATAATTCGCAAGAATAACTCTTGTTCTAACAATAGAATTAGAGTTATAAATTTATGCTTGTTCCTCAAGTAGAAACAGTTCAGTGTGCTCCTGAATAGCTTCCT